ATTTGATCCAATTGAAATAAAAAAAAATTATGCTTCGCGATTCCATAATCCCATTTTTTATTCAATTTCGAATTGACCCTTGGATATAAATCGTGAGAATGTATAGTCTTCCTCAAATATGCTATTGAGGGAAAAAGGATTCAACCTTTTCAATTTAAGAAATAAAGTTTTTTTGATCTTGATCGGAATATGAAAAAACCGAAAGATCCCTTAACTATTTAAGTTATTAATCAAACGAATCGCACTTTTACCACTAAACTATACCCGCTACATATCTCCATTATTATATATGAATGAACCCTTTGTCGAACAAAGGAATGAGCAAAGGAATTAGATACAATTAAGATAGCATCAGACTCATGAAAATTCTAGTGTTGGCACTTCGTCTCGCTGGAGGTACTTGAAAAAAATAGGCGAAGAATAGAAAGCAGCTTATTTAAATAAAACTTGACTTGATCATACTTGATCCTAATTCATAATATAATGAAATATAATTTATATATATATATACAATATATAATCAAATGAAATATATATATAATTATATATATATAATTAAATATTTAAATATAATTATATATAATTTATAATTAATATAATAAAATGAAAAGTCATCTTTTTCATTTGCTGGAAGTCATTACTGACATTCCGAATCTAGGGATTTATTAAAGATGGACCATAAAAATGATGAATTCCGCATTTCGTTTTTCGTTTTCAACTTCCCCTTCAACTGCCAGATCCTATGAATTTGATTTGAATTGGGATCAATCGGATCAATTGGATTTCAAATGTTCAAATAAAATAAAGCTTGTCCCTTGAACAAGTAAATGAGTTATGTTATATATGTTATAACATATGTGTGTTTCATTTTTGATATTGTTTAATATTATTTGATATTGTTTAATATTAATTGTTATATGTATGTGTTCTTTTCCGGTTAGTAATTAAGTAAATTGAGAAAAAAATACTTATATTTATATACTTAATAAGAATGATAAGAATGTGAAAAATATTCTTTCATATTCTTATTCTATAGTATTAATAGTATTCTTATTATTATTATTAGTTATTAGTATAGTATTAATAATACTAACCACTAAGAAATGGCACTTCTATCATAGGACTGGGGATAGACATTTTCTTTGTTGCTTCAATAACAACCAAGAATTTTTGATTTGATATCAAATCATACATAATTAAATTGTTTGATCTATGAAATGATTTATCAGAACAAAAAAAGAAATAATGTAATGGCCCGGCCAGTACTTAACCAGGCCGGGGGAATGAACCTTTCTTACAAAATTAAAGAAATGAAGTAAGGGATTCTGTCTATATCTATTCTATCGGGGATAAGATCTCTGTTTCGAATCATTATCTAAATTGAATTACTGATCAAATTCGTAGATATCGTATCCATTTTAATATAGAATTTCAAATTTGTTTTGAATATATTATTCAAATATATTATTTCTATTATTTTTATATTATTATCGTTACTTTATCCTATCTTATAATAAATTATTACTAATAAATAATTAAAAAAAGAAAACGAAGTTTTTTTTTGTTTCAATCTTTTTACTTCACATCACATAAAAATAAAAAAAAATTCAATTTTGAATTGGGAGAGATGGCTGAGTGGACTAAAGCGGCAGATTGCTAATCCGTTGTACGAGTTATTTGTACCGAGGGTTCGAATCCCTCTCTCTCCGTTCCCTCTGATCACTTCAGACTTTCAAATTTGAAAAAATGGGATCCTTTTTTTTTTTTCATCATAGGTAAATGTTAAATGTATGGAATAAAAAAAAAAAAAATAAAGAAAACTCAACATTTTTTATTCCTCACGTCCAGGATTACGGCCCGGATCGTTAGATAAGAATCCGAAGATGAAGAGAGAAACAAAAAATATCACTACTGTGTAAACGAAGAGTTTGAGAGTAAGCATTACACAATCTCCAAGATTATTTTTTGGGGAAAAAGGAAATAGATTGCCTATTTTTTATCACATACGTTATTTTGGCATAACACCCCCAAAATGAAGTCTTTTCTTGAATCTTGAAAAAAAAAAGTAATTTTCAACAAATTTCTTTCTACTTTGTAATAAGGTAATAAGAAAAGAAAGGTTAAGAAAAGAAAGGTTCTGATTCCTTCATTACCAAAAATGTTTGGCCATATCCGTTATTGGGTATTGTGGGTTCTTCGAAAGTCCTTGTTTACTGGAATGTCAGAACGAGGAAATAAGTTGATCCAAATTTATCACCGCGGTCATTCAATTCAATATACAAGAATTTCTATTTTTGAATCGAGGGTTCATAATATAAAACTTATCTGATCTTATCAATTTTTATTTTAGAATTTATTTTTTCGAATAAATCATGAATTATGCAGAGTATTCAAAATTTTATCGAAAACTTACAGCAGCTTGCCAAACAAAAGCTAATAGAAAAAATAGTAGAGGTATGACAGGCATAAAATCTACGATTGGATTGAAAAAGGCATAAGCCTCCGGCAATTTAGCGAAGAAAAAACTACTCGAATAAAGGGTGGAATTAAGACAGATACAGATTAAACTAAAGATATTAAGCATAACAAACATTTCATTCTTGTAGATTAGAAAATTGGATTTTGGTTGAGTTCTTTTTATGAAGGAAAAATAAAAAGGCGGGTCAAAAAATCCTTCTTTTTCTTCGAACTCTCCCAAATCAAAAATCTTTCCTTTCATTCTCAAATGAGAATACAAGGAATTATAGTTTCGTACAATATCTTAATTGAATTTTATGTAATGATCAATAATTTGATCAATAATTTTTTGTGATTCTATATTTGCATGTGTTGAATCCTAGCAACAATGTATTTCATATGTATTTGGGCTGGGATTGACGAATGACCAATACCAATATTAGTCTTTATTAGTGTCGAATATAAATCTAAATGGGGCGTGGCCAAGCGGTAAGGCAACGGGTTTTGGTCCCGCTATTCGGAGGTTCGAATCCTTCCGTCCCAGATCGTCTCCATCAGAAACGAAAGATTCTTCTCTTTAACAATTTTCTGTTTAATCTTGCTTGGATATTGGATATATATAATGTGTGACCCAACCCCTTCTTTGTTCTGAATTCAATGTACGGGTAGAAATAAAAATATTTCTTTGAATTTGGAATTCAAAAAAGAATTGGAGGTGGATCATTCCCATTCAGAGTATGCTCATACTCATATTCATATTGAAGTTAGTTACTTAGGGAAACCTTGTGTTCCATACCCGTGAAATGGGAATTCGCACATGGTGCATTCTTAATTGAAATAGAAAAAAAACCTTTTTTTTTTTCTATTCCATTCCCCAAGGAAAGCCTAAAGAAAATAAATGGTGTATCCCAATTCCACACTTTATGTGGAGACTAAAGATTACGTAGTTTTTTGTATTAATTGCATTTCATCGTTCGTCTAAAAACTTCTAAGGAAAAAATAGTAAAAATAAATGGATCTGGATCCCATTTTCTTTTTTTGTATTTTAGCTTATTCAATTGAATAATTGGAAATCAATATAATGTAATGATTGGATGGATGAAAATTGATATATTCCATTTTTATGGAATTGGAGGAAAGATTCTTGAATCTGAAGTAAAACAAAATAGGTCTGTATGCTGTATAATAGATATTATGTATTATTATTGTATTGTTCTATTTCAGTAACAGCAGCCCCTTCCCTTGGTTAAGTCAAAAGGATCTGTGATCCTTTAAATATCCATGATTACTCCCAGTAACAATTGTTCGTTGTATATGATGGGTATGAAAAGATTAGATTCCTCTTATTCTTGATTCTTATTTTCTCTTTCAGATGAAAGAAAGAATAACGACTTTTATCTGACACTCTTCTATTCCATACTCACGAAAACAAAAAACGATTTGAATCTTCATTTTTGTGAACCCTTGGTACTTGAATAAGTGTGAAAAATCTATATTATAGAGAGACTTCCGACCTTTTCGAGTCATCGGAATAGCTTATATTTGGTTACTAACTGATTTTGTTCCGGAATTGCAAATCTATTCAATTATTCTATTAAGTAAAGGCCTTTACTTTTTCATTACTTTTTCATTATGTATTCGAAAAAAAAAAGGGGGGATGATCCTTTTTATGATTCATCATCCCGAACAATCTGTTGAAGATGTAAATAAGACTTAAGTAAACGCGTTTATTCGTCTTTTTTAGAAATCTGTTTCATTTGAGCCAATGACTATTCATGATTCCATATTGAATCAATTCCATACCGGTTCGAAATTTAATCAGAGGAATGTTATGGTAAAACTTCGTTTGAAACGATGTGGTAGAAAGCAACGTGCGACTTGAAGGACATGATTCGTTGTGGATTCTTACATCCACCATTTTCTATAGGAATGAAGATGCTCTTGAATCGACATAGTTTGTTCTGTTCTTGCTAGGAACCTAATTTGTGTTGGGTTGGTAAATAGGAATAGTACATAATGGAGCTCGAACAAAAAGTATTGATTCATTTCTCGGGGGGAAGAATCTAGGGTTAGTAACAATTAATAAGTTAGACCAACTTTGTAAATATATCCTCAATATAGAAATCGAAGGGTTAAAATTCGAACAAGTTTGAAATAAAATAAAAAAGTAAAATTTGTCGAAATTGGTAAAACTTTTTCGATTAAAATGAAAAGTGTATTATAATAAATCTTTCGTATTATTCATAGAAAGAAATAACAAAAAACAAAAGGTATGTTGCTGCCATTTTGAAAAGGAATAAGGATCACCGAAGTAATGTCTAAACCTAATGATTTTACAAAGTAAAGAGAAAGGATTCCGGAACAAGGAAACACTATTTTCAATTGTCTCAATAATTTTATTTAATTTTATTATAATGAAGAAGAAAAATAGATTCGAGACGAGACAAACAAAAGAGGTTAGAGACGACTCAAGAAATGTCTAAAGAGTTACCTTCGCACTTTTTAAGAATTGCCCAACTTGAGTTATGAGTACGAATGATATTTCTTTTTTTCTGTATCTGTAAGTAAGAACAAAAAACGACTCAAATTATAGTCGACTTCATGATTTTATGGATCTATTTGCCATTATATACAGAATATACAGAAATATTAGAATCATTTTTTCTCGAGCCGTATGAGGAGAAAGCCTCCTATACGTTTCTAGGGGGGGGGTATTATTTATCTACATCTATCCCAATGAGCGATCTATCGAATCGTTGCAATTGATGTTCGATCCCGAAGAGAAGGAAGAGATCTTCAAAAAGTGGGTTTTTACGATCCGATACAGAATCAAACTTATTTAAATGTTCCTGCCATTCGTTATTTCCTTGAAAAAGGTGCTCAACCTACAGGAACTGTTCATGATATTTTAAGGAAGGCAGAATTATTTAAAGTTAAAGAAAGACCTTCATAAAGAAAAATAAAAACCAAATTTCTTTTAATAAATAAAAAGGAAAAGGTAACTAGTATCTATTTGGGACAATTAGTTACTCAAAATTTGCTCTTTTCTTGTTGTATTCATACTTTTTCTCTACCTTTTCCTTATTTTTTTTTTTCATCTAAATTTCTTATTTATGTTGTGCCAATCCAACACGAATTCTTATTTGATTTACTTAATACTTAAATACAATACTTACATTAATTATTAATTAAATTGAATTTGTTTTCCATTCATATTGACAATGTTGTATCGAACAAATATAATTCGATCGTAGATAAGCGGATCTGTTTATTCCGACCCCTAATTTGGTTTTCCTTTACTTCAGTCAAATGATGGGTTTGCCGAATTTACTGTTATACATATGCAAGATGTATTTTCTTAACGAAAATCAAAAATTTTGAGAAAATGGGCGGTCTGTAAATTTGGATATTTCTATTTGGAATCCATTGTTTTTTATTTTTTAATCCGATCCATTCATTTTGCTATTTTGGTGTTTAGAATTGATCATAAAATCTTTCCTCTATTTCTTGTTAGTTCAATGTTTTGACGTAGTTGTACAGTGCAATTCAATTTATTTTTTTATTTCGATCGTATCTACAAATCATATTTATCTGGGTTGCTAACTCAACGGTAGAGTACTCGGCTTTTAAGTGCGACTATGATCTTTTACACATTTGGATGAAGCAACTAATTCGTCCAGACTATTGGTAGAGTCTATAAAACCGCGACTGATCCTGAAAGGTAATGGATGGAAAAAACAGCATGTCGTAATAATAAGAAGAAAATGGAATTTCTTAATTTCTTATTAGATTCCTATTTTTTTTAGTAGAATTTTGAGTCAATCCTTACCAGATCATTCCAAAATTTGGTTTTTATTTTAGGAGGAAGACAAAAAAAAATTCACATTTACAGTTGGGTTTAGTGAATAAATGGATAGAGCCCTACGGCTCCAATTCTGGTAAAAAAAAGCAACGAGCTTCTATTCTTTATTTGAATAATTACCCGATCTAATTAGACGTTAAAAAAAATTAGTGCCTGATGCGGGAAAAGGTTCTCCTGTGAGTGGTCCTTTGATTCTTTTTTTTTTCTTTTTAATCCTAACTATTCTCTATTATAGATTGGAAACGAATGTGTAGAAGAAACAGTATACTGACAAAAAGAATTTGTTCCAAAGTCAAAAGAGCGATCGGGTTGCAAAAATAAAAGATTTTTGAACCTCTAATAATTTTAACGAGGATAAACCCATTAGATAGAAGGGGAGAGGAAAAAGATCTGTTGATTGGACTTTCCGTTTCCGGGGTATATATATTTTTTTGTACATAATACATACCTTGTTCTGACCATATTGCACTATGTATAATTTGATAACCCAAGAAATGCCTACTGTTTTTGTTTCAAGTAGAAAAAATGTAAGTCAATGGAAGAATTACAGGGATATTTAGAAAAGGATAGATCTCGGCAACAACACTTCCTATATCCGCTACTCTTTCAGGAATATATTTATGCACTTGCTCATAATCATGGGTTAAATGGTTCGGTTTTTTACGAACCTGTGGAAGTTTTTGGTTATGACAATAAATCTAGTTTAGTACTTGTAAAACGTTTAATTACTCGAATCTATCAACAGAATTTTTTGATTTCTTTGGTTAATGATTCTAATCAAAATCGATTCGTTGGATACAACCACAATCATTTTTTTTTTTCTCATTTTCATTCTCAAATGATATCAGAAAGTTTTGCAATTATTGTAGAAATTCCATTCTCGTTGCGATTAGTATCTTATTTCGAAGAAAAAGAAATACCAAAATATCATAATTTACGATCAATTCATTCCATTTTTCCCTTTTTAGAGGACAAATTATCACATTTAAATTATGTCTCAGATATACTAATACCTCATCCCATACATATGGAAATCTTGGTTCAAATTCTTCAATGTTGGATTCAAGATGTTCCTTTTTTACATTTATTGCGGTTCTTTCTTCACGAATATCATAATTTGAATAGTCTTCTCATTACTCAGAAGAAATCTATTTACGTTTTTTCAAAAGAAAATAAAAGAT